TCCAATCAAAATTGTTTGTTCTTGCATATCCCTGCGGGTTTTCCAAATTAGTCCTGCGGATACATATAATTCAGAAGAATATGTGAGTAATTTATACACAGCATCTCTTTCTTTTATCAATGGTTCTACAAATTGATATGTTTCCAAAAATAATTGAAATTCCGCTTTTTGATCCGTATCTTCTATTTTTGGAAACTTAGAAAGTTCTTCCATCAAGCCCTGATCAATGAACCTACAAAATCCTTCAAATTGTATCTGATTAAACCCGGGTATTGTATACATTCCCTCATTTCCATCCTGGAGCATTTTGAATTTCCTATTTATCAAAAAATCCCATTATTAGATCATTCTTCATCGAATCATATAGATGATCTAGTAACGGTAGAATTTAGATTCTGTTTACTGAATCGCATGAAATTTGATTCCATTCCAGATATGGAATGTATGAAATACGTATGAACGGCGGAAGAAAGAGAATTTTCTATTTCAAATTAGAATTTGCAACAGATACAAATGGAAAGGGGTTGATAAAACATTCCTAGAAAGAGAATTATGCCACTTAGGCTTACTATATTATGATTGTGGGATTTTGTATAGAATATCAAAACGGATTCCATTCCTAGCATTATTATGCTATTACATATTCCAATCAACTTGCATACCAGACAACTAAATGGATTCGGTATTTGATCTTTTCGTTGAGATAAAGACATAAAAACCAGAAACAATATAGAGTCTATTTTTTTAGCACTTAACCTCTTTTATGATTCCATTGTTCAAAAAAGATTCACAGAGAAGAGATATTTTTTTACCTAACCCAGTTTTTAGTAGAATTGGCAGAATACGATGGAGAAAGTTAGAATTGTAAAGTATCAAAGTATCTAAGAAGGGCTGGATTTATTAAACACGTGCAGATAGAGCTATCTATAGATCCGTCTTCTCCTTTATTTCCGTGCTCTATCAAAACAAAGTTTCTATTTTCTATTCCACGAAAAACTGAAGCACGATAATTTTCTGATAATTTCCTATAGGCAACATATATATATATAAAAAAGATACCCAATTCGATTAGATATCTGTGTAACAATTTCTGTTCTGGGGTTTACATATACTCATAATTGTTGTTATAATTGAAATTGAGAAGGATTTTGGATTGAAACAAATCAACACTGATGTGTTATGCAACAACTTTTCGATTATGTCATTAGGAAAACACAATTGGAGATTCAAATCCAAAAATAGTTCACGAATTCGCAGGCAGCAGTCAATAGTTAACGGTTCCAAGTTGTCATAATTTTTTTTATGACCGAAAATCCGCCCTTTTTAATATTAATAGAAAGGGGAGAGGAAATTTTTAGGCATTATGTGTTTTGAGATACTATACAATCAATCGAAGGGTTGGATCAAATCCAACCAAAAAGAAAAAATAAATAAAGAGGAGGAAGGTTTCTTTTAGGAAAGGGATTAAGAAAAGGAGGATTAAGATGCAAGTACAATAAAAAAAGAAGTTCCGTACTCCAACCCGAAGGGTCAAATTTTCATCTATTTTGTATCAATTTGGCGGCATGGCCGAGTGGTAAGGCGGGGGACTGCAAATCCTTTTTCCCCAGTTCAAATCCGGGTGTCGCCTGATCAACAAAAAAAAGGCTCAAAATCTCTGATTCTGTTCCCCTGATAGAACTCTCCAAATTATTCCCCAGCGGAAGTAGAAGAAATGGGCTGTTGATACTTGTTTGCTTCTACGCATCGGATCTGGGGGTTTTCTAAAAGATTGTAAATCTTTGGATCTAGGATTCAAGGAAAGATTCGAATGGGGGAAGATCCTTTAGATACTTTATATATGGACTCACGAGAATCTCTGAATGTTCAGGCATTCAATCAATATTAGATTGGATTGATAATTTACTTTAAATAAAATAGATATAGAAAAAGTGCAAAAAGAATTTCTTTTCAGCAACCTCTCGTCAAGAATATGAGATACCATCTCCCAACTGTCTCTGCGAAACATTCGGGAGATGGTATGGATTAGACCAAAAGGGAAATAGAGGTATGGAATAGATAGTGATCTATGATTATGCTTTTTTACTTTACTTATGAAGGTTAACAAAAAAGAATAGGCCTTATTATTCCTACATGTTCCATTAATAAGAGTTCCTTGAGATATCATTGCATATTTTACTTGTATTTAGTCTTTCCAGATTTCAAATCATATAGGAATTTTTTAGAAGTGGATTTGTCGGATTGGTTCATCAATAGTCTTCGGTCAGAATCCCTTTTTGACTCTGCGCCATTGATTCCACTATTATTAGTGAGCAATAATGGACTAATTCCTTCATCAAGATAGGGGACATAATTCACATGGATATAGTAAGTCTTGCTTGGGCTGCTTTAATGGTAGTCTTTACATTTTCCCTTTCACTCGTAGTATGGGGAAGAAGTGGGCTCTAAAGGTACTACTAATTGAGTTGAGGAATCAAACTCTATCAATTGTTTTATAGGTCGTTCTGCAAGGCGGTTTGAACTCTTTAAAAAGAAAAAAATCGAATATATATCTTCATTTTGAAATTCCATTGGATTCTAGTGGAATAATGTATTATATGACTAATACTCTTTCAATCAAAGAGATATTTCACGGATTCCCATGTTTGTGTTTCGAAAGGAAAGGGATACAGATGATAGAAAATTTAGTCCAACTTAATTCTTCCTAACTTTTCTATTTCAATGAACGGGCTCTTACCAGAATGATAGGTGGATACTGAGGAAGACCCGATCCCCTTTTCTTTCCCTTTTTACTCTTCAAAAAGGAAGTCGTTTTGTTAAGTGTATACGCACTTTCTATGAGAAAGAATATAAACATAGTGGTTGTCTAACGGGATACTATGCATAATAAAAGAAGATCTTGCCTTAGGGGCATCACATATTGCGCACTTTCCTTTTTTTTATTATTTTTTTCTTTTCGGAATTTCGATTTTATCGACGCATTTCATATCATGGTTCAACCGTTAAAAATCTGTGAGGTTTACTCTTCGAAATCCGAAGAAGTGCCCACAGAACTCCTGTCAATGGCTCAATCAATTATTTCTTCGGAATGCTAAAAAAATGACTATTTGATTTTATTAATATATGCCCATATCGTTTTTCCTGCATTGATTTGATTCTTTCGATAGATCCTGAAATTCATATTGTAAATAATCAAAAATCTAGAAATTCGAACTATAAGAGTCAGACGATTATTTCAGATTGCTCGAAACAAATAGATGTATCAAAGAAATAGAATTGGGTCCTATGTCCATTCTATATATGAAATGAATGGAATTGATATCTACATATATGAAGATAATATTGTAGATTGATTTATATTTAGCCTCTATCTTTATTAGATTATAAAGTACAACTTTCTTTATACTATACGCTGTATAACTTTATACACTACAATAATACTAACACTAATAGATAGTATGGTAAGAAAGAAGGGTTCATCTATTTCTTTCTTACCGTACTATCAGATCTCATAGAATACTGCCGATTATAGTCCGCTCATTTCATTTAAGACGCAAAATTAGAATCCTTTTCATTTGATTTGTTTAACCATTAACTCATTAATTAATCATTTTGACTTACGGTTTTTACGTAAATGATAAGTAGAAACGCAGTAGGGACTAGAATGAACAGTGCAGTAGCAATAAATGCAAGAATATTTACTTCCATAATCTCATCGTTTTTTTACTTCAAAATAACTCGGGATTTAATCCCATAGAGATAATAAATCTTTCTCCTGTCAATTCAATGAATGAATTCCCTCTCGATGATCTTGAAATCAGATCAATATCATGAATAACAATATCTGAGCTATCAAATCAATTCGTCGTCAAGAATTGAATAGTATAACATAGGAAGATCTTTTATCCATACCGAATCCAAAATTTCTTTATTTCTCATTCTTTTCTGTTCTTTATCTATAACCTACCTTACGTCCTCCTTGTACAATCATCGGATAAAGTATCGTCTGACCACCCGTCTGTTTCCATTAGTCATAAACCCCCAACAAACAATCGAAGCGAAGCGAAGTGGAAAAAGAAGGGAGTTACGTTCTAAACTCCGTTTTTTTTTAATGATCTAGTTTTCTTGGAAGACAAAGAAGTGTGATAAAGAAGAGTCCCGGGATAAAGGATGTAATATTCCATCAAACTAACTATTTTAGTTTGGGGTTTGTTCGTTCTTCGACGAGCCCTCTAAAAAAATATCAAAATAGGAAGGAAAAATGGATTTATTCCCCTGCTACTTGCTAAGCTAAAAGGGGTGGGATATTGATCTTTATTTTTCTTTTACCCCCCTTCCTTAGGTTATTCGTACTGGGATACCTATACCAAAAGCTCAGCGTATAATTTGAATGAAATAGATTTTTCAACTTCACATTAGTAATTGCGGTTACACAAACAAAACCGAAGTCAGAAGGGGGGATTTTTGAATCTGGAAAAGTATTCTATCAGGGAAATGAAATTCTGTTAATGTGAAATTCATTTTGTATTGTACAAGAAATGAATTCAATTTGGGTCTGTGCGCCCGAGAAACATATAGTCCTCTATTCCATTCCATGAATTGGGAACAATCGAAAAAGCAGACTCAGTATCTCATGGAATCCGGACTAGAATGCTCTCAATAATTGTACTAAATATGTCTTTCTCCTACCAATCTGTAGGAGTTGAAATAGTGAAAATCCCCCTATTTATTTGATGAGAAATGCGAAATGCCAAAGGAAAGAAAAAAGAACCCCCTTGGGAATGAAATTCTGCCCACTGTGCCCCCTTTGACAGAAAAGGGAGAGATGAATTGATGTACTTATTAGATCCGTCGGGACTGACGGGGCTCGAACCCGCAGCTTCCGCCTTGACAGGGCGGTGCTCTGACCAATTGAACTACAATCCCAGGGAAATAAGGGCTCTGGCCGAAAATTGGATTCTTTTTTATTCCTCCGTATCGGGTATTTCTGAAGGACAGGG